GTATCCGCAATAAGATCATATCTTTCGATGGGGAGGGGGGTATACCCCCTTCTATTTCTACACCTAGGATCCGACTTGTACCAGTGATAATAATAATAACTGAACCATTATGGCAAAGAAAAGTTTGATTCATAGGGAGAAGAAGAGGCAAAAATTGGAACAAAAATATCATTTGATGCGCCGATCCTCAAAGAAAGAAATAAGTAAAGTTCCGTCCTTGAGTGATAAATGGAAAATTCATGGAAAGTTACAATCCTTACCGCGTAATAGTGCACCTACACGTCTTCATCGGCGTTGCTTTTCTACTGGAAGACCGAGAGCTAACTATAGAGACTTTGGACTATCCGGACACATACTTCGTGAAATGGTTCAGACATGTTTGTTGCCGGGAGCAAGAAGATCAAGTTGGTAAGGATTAAAATGTCACTTCCTTTTTCTATTTCTTTCTATGATCTACGATCATAGAGGGGCCCCTTTACCATTCTGTATAAATAGGCTATTCTATTTGTACCGGTATGGAAGAGGGGCGCATTCAATTCTTGTTTGTCCATTAGTTTCGTTTCTAGGGTTTCGGTTTCTTTTCATCGCGGGATAGAGCAGTTTGGTAGCTCGCAAGGCTCATAACCTTGAAGTCATGGGTTCAAATCCCCTTCCCGCAACATTTTTTTTTTGAAAAAAAAAAAAATGAGACTTTATTCTATGACTATTAACTAGTAATTAATTAATTAATTAAGACTTTGTTTTTTTTTTTTAGAGCGGAAGGTATTTATTAGATTTCATTCAACCGGAACGAATTTTTTCGCTTTTTAAATATATTACCCTGGCTGGGCGGATAGCGGGAATCGAACCCGCGTCTTCTCCTTGGCAAAGAGAAATTTTACCATTCAACTATATCCGCACTGTTCGTTCTTGATACAAGAGGTCTGGATAATGTTTGGTCAGAGCTAGACCAGATACTCTTTTGAGGGCCATTTCTTTTTTTTTTTTCAAATTCCATCACTAAACCAATTAACAATACAAATGGGAATTATTATCAATAGAATATTGAATATTAAGAAATTCATATATTTATAATATAACTTCTTAATTATATATATTAAGATTCAAATAATTAGAATTCTATTTCTATTTTATTTATTTCAATTTACTATATCTAAATCTAAATATCATCTAAATCTAAATATCAATCTAAATATCATCTAAATATCTAAATCTAAATTTTAAATTGAGAAATTCAAAATTTGCATTTTCTAAGGATTTGAAATTTATATATATTTGTATTATATATTTGTATTATATATTTGAATATAGTTGACTACAGATTTTTTTGAATCTATTTTTTTTTTTAATATTTGATTTCATTCATCATTCAAGTTCTATTTATTTAAATTACGGATTATAGAAGTTTGACTGATGAGCCCCCCCCCTTCAATTTATTTGCATTTTTGGGCGACTTATACTTATATATATATTTTTTATTTTTTATTGAATTTTACTGTATCTCACAATCCAAAAAATTTGTGGGAGGGGTCCTTTTTGGATCTGGAGCGGGGTAGATTCAAGAAATAAGAGAATTAAGAATACCCACCAGAAAAACTAATCCGATCCATAATGATGTACCAGAAAATACAATATTTTTATTACTCAACCAATCATCAGGAGAAGCAAATACAACGGGTACGCTAATTAGTAAGATTGACGAAGTAGCAATTAATGCAAAAACGGCCAATTGGAAAGCTATAGTCATGTTTCTAATCCTCCAAGCTATCAACAAAAGAACTATACCATTTAATCCCCTCTATGATATCGACCAAACAAACAATTTGAATAAAAAGCCACCCGCATAGAGGGATTTTACCTTGAATCCATTGATTCTATATGACTTATTTCCAACCCCCTTACCACTTTTATTTGGACATTAAATCCAAGGTGATTTTTTTGACTTCCTGCTCACAAATGGACATGCTAGATCATGCATCTCATCTATCCGTATATATAGATAGATAGACCGACCTATAGATTCATACACAATATCTTTCTATACATGAGAGTATCAACTCATACGGCCGTGTTTGTTCTATTCGGTAGAATAAAATAGAAATTCTCTCTGGGAGAGATGGCTGAGTGGTTGATAGCTCCGGTCTTGAAAACCGGTATAGTTCGAAAGAACTATCGAGGGTTCGAATCCCTCTCTCTCCTTTTTTTCTTTTGATCGATGAATTCATTTCTTTATTGGCTTTTTTTCTTAAGTTCAAATTTCGAAAATCATAACATAATATTACGAAAAAAAGTAATTATTACGAAAAACAGGTAATGGCTCGGCTGGGTGGGATAGCCGAGCCAGAAAAAAATGGATTAGATATAAATTGAAAAGAAAGGAAAACAGAATACTTTTGAAATATGAACAACCTGGTTCCTTGAATATGTAAGGGGAATTCAAACCTATTCTAAGAATTTAAGTGTTGGACCCCCTTCTCAGTTAAGAGGAGTCATCGAAAGA